AATTTCATTTTTGTCAAGGATCCAATCAACGGAATGATTGGAACTATTGTATCGAGTTTTTTCATAGTATTATCTATTAGAAATGAATTTTCTAGCATTTGACTCCGTACCACTGAAGGCTTTAGTCGTATACTTGAAAAATAACCCAAAAAGTCGATAGACTGCTTGGATAATAGATTTATATAGATCTTTTCTGGCTGAAACCACACATAAAAATAACATTGGCATAAATTGATAAAATAATATTTCCATTTTTTCATCAGAAGAGGCGTATCCTTTGAAGCCAGAATGAATTTTCCTTGATATCTAACATAATGTATGAAAGAATCCTTGAACAAGTCTAGGATGGCCTGAAAATCATTAACACAGACTTCTGCAAAATGTTCTATTTTTCCATAGAAATCTATTCGTTCAAGAAGAACCCAAGAAAATGTTGATCGTAAATGACAAGATTTGTTACGGAGAAAAAAGAAGATGTATTCATATTCATATACATGAGAATTATATAGGAACAAGAAAAATCTTGAATTTGTTTTTGCAAAAACGGAAATGGATTTCTTTGAAATAAGAAGACTGTTCCAATTCCAATACTCGTGAAGAAAGAGTCGTAATAAATGTAAGGAAGAAGGATCTTTTACCGAGTAGCGAAGAGTTTGAACCAATTTTTCTATATGGATGGGGTAAGGTATTAGTCCATCTGACACATAATTTAAATGTGGAATTTTGTCCTCTAAAAAAGGAAATATTAAATGAATAGATCGTAAATTCTGAGATTTTACTATTTTTGACCTTTCTAAAGAGAATACTAATCGTAGGGAAAATGGAATTTCCACAATGACCGCAAACCCTTCTGATATCATTTGAGAATAAAAGTTATTATTGTACCTAATAAATCGATTTTGGTTAGAACCATTAGCAAAAAGAATCAAATGATTCTGTTGATACATTCGAGTAATTACACGTTTTACAATTAGTAAATTAAATTTATTGTAATAACCTATATTTTCCAACAAAATAGATCTATTTAAACCATGATCATAAGCAAGTGTATAAATATACTCCCGAAAGATAAGTGGGTATAAGAAGTCATTTTTTCGAGATCTATCTAGTTCTAAATATCTTTGATACGCCTCCATTTTCAGTTTCAATTCGATTTGATTGAAGCAAGGATAGGGGATTTATTGGGTTATTAAATGATACATAGTGCGATACAGTAAAAACCAAAGTAGTATAATAAGAATAGATACCTCGAAAAGGGTAAACTCATCAATGAATCTCTAGCCTATCTTTCTTCCATCTAATTTTTTTATTTATTATAGCAATGGTTAGAAATCCTTTACTTTTTCAAGCCAATCGCTCTTTTGATTTTGGCACAAATCCCTTTATCAATATACTCTTTCTTCTACACATTTCTCTCCCCCTCATAGTGGAGAATAGCTAATAGTTAGGACTCATTAAAAAAAATCTGCTCATGGAAAGTCCTTTCTCACATCAGACACTAATAATTTTTAACGGCTAATTAGATCGGATAATCATTCAAATTAAGAACGTAAGCTCGTTACTTTTTGTTTCCCTATAATTTGAGCCATAGTGCCCTATCCATTTATTTACTTGACCCAACTTTGAATTCATTTTTTATCTTTCGCACCAACAACTTTGGGATCCATCCGGTTGGGATCCATCCGGTAAGGACGAAATATTCTCAGAATTCTCCATTGATACGACATGCTTTTTTTTCCACTCATTCCTTTCAGGATCAGTCGTGGTCTTACAAACTATACTGATGATATGGACGAAGCCCTTTCTTCATACAAATGCGTAAAAGATGTTAGTCGCACTTAAAAGCCGAGTACTCTACCATTGAGTTAGCAACCCCCAATACCCCCCACAAAATTAGGTATGTAGATACAATCGGGATTAAGATAAATAAAGAGATTAAGCCACATGATAGAATCAAAACATTAAACTAGCAAGAAATGAACAAGAAAAAAAGAAATAAAATCTACAAATTTCTAATCAATTCTGAACATAAAAAAAAAAAAAAGAAATAATTGATTAACTGAAAATCGAAGAAATTCTCAAATAAATATAAATCAAATAAAAATATAGATAAAGTCAAAATTAAATGCCCATTCCTTGTCTTTTATGCGAATCATTCTTTATTATATTTATCTTTATGATATTTAGATTATATTTAGGTATTCTATTTTATTTTATATTTTATTTAATTTATTATATATAATAGATTATATTATCTTATGCATTTTTTCTATAACAATACTTTTTTATCTTTATATATAAATATAAAATTTTTTTATAGATATAGATTTTTTTCAATAAAAAAAAGACTTTTGTATCACGGAAAATCCAACAAATCTATCATTTGAATGAAAATGAAGAAAAAAACAAGAAAACCTATAGAACTGCGATAAATAGATCCATGAATAAGATCCAGTTACCCAGATCGGATTGTATTTATTTGATACACTGTTGTCAATATGAATGTGTTGAAAAAAAAAATAAACAATGGATAAAAAAAGAATTAATTCAATTTCAAGAAAATATATATATAATAAATAAATTTCCTAATTTACATTTACAAAATTTCATATTTATTATTTATTAAATTCTAATCTAATATAGTTAGAATAATAGAATAAAAACTAAGGACTTGTATTGGATTGGCACTTTATAGAGAATATCCGCATAGATAGAAACAAAAAAGCTATGGGTAGAAGAATAAATTAAAGAAGAATTAGGAAAAAATTATCGGGTTTATTTTATACAATCAATATAAATCAATATAAATAAACTAAGAATAAATAAACTAAGACAGGATAATCTCTTTTTTTATTTGTTAATAGAGTTCCAGCGAAAACCAACTCATTGGGATACAGGTGGATAACCCCCCTAGAAAGGTATAAGAAGTTTTCTCCTCGTACGACTCGAGAAAAATGATTCGAAGTTCTCGCTATGTATAAAATTAGAATGTCAAATAGATCCATAAAATCATCAAATCAATTAGATTATGTTTAAATCTTTTTTTTTGGCAAAAAAAAGCATTCGTACCTCCTTAACTCAAGTTGAATAAAGCTCAAACGAGACTCTCGAAGCATTTCATGTATTGAGCGATCTCTAATCCCTTTTCTTTTTGTTTGTCTCCTTTAGGATCTATTTTAATTCTTTACTCTGATTTAATATTGTTGAAACAATTGAAAAGGATATTTGCTTGTTCCAGGATTCTTTATCTTTGCACTGACTCATTAGGTTTAGACATTAGTTCGGTGATCTTTAATCGTTTCAAAATGGCAGCATACCACTTTTTGCGATTTCTTTCTATCAAAGCATCAAACTAAAGATTGATTCCTGCATAATACACTTTTTTTGATCAAAAGAATTTTGCCAATTCCAACAAATTTGAGTCTTGGATTTGAAACTTGCTCGAATTAGATCCTTTCAATATCGAAAATAGACTTACGAAGTTGTTCCAACTTATTGATTGGCACTAACCACCTTAGAGTCTTGACCTAAGAAAAAATCAATACTTTCTACTCGAACTCCCTCATGTACTATTTACATTATAACCCAACAAAAGTAAGGGTTGTAATGTATAACAGAACAAACAATGTCGAGCCAAGAACACCTTTATTCCTCTATACTATCTAATAGGGCGGATGTAAGAATCCACAACCGATCATGTCTTTCAAGTCACACCTTACTTTCTACCACATTGTTTCAAACAAAGTTTTACCATAACATTCCTTGAGTTTTGAACCAGTATGCAATTGATTCAATTATGAAATCGTGAATAGTCATTGGCTCGGCCGGTATATAGTAATCTAGATTTTTAACTTCTATCAGGTAGGAAAAAAAGTAGAAGGAGTTCAATTTAATCCCTTTTTTATTATAATTATATGAATTATAGAAATATCTTTTGATTTATAATAAGACGAAGAGATAAGGTCTTTGAAAATCTTCATCTTATTGTGACTCAATACGATAGATTCGCCAATCCCCCAAGCCTTTGAGTGCCAAAACAAAAACTTATAAAAAATCATTAAAAAGATTTAATTGAAAAATTGACCATTTTGATCTCATTATTTGATCATTATTTGAATACAATTTCACAGTAAGAATCACATTTTATCATCATAAGAGAGATGAATCCCCCCATTCCGATTCGGATTAAATCATCAACTATTTAAAACAAATAGATAGAAATCTATTTTCTTGTTTTTTTTTAGTGGAGTCATGTATAAAGGTATAAAAGGACTGATGTAAAGAAAGCCTTAAGTTCGTATTCTTTTATACTGATTGATAAAATAAGAATCGAAATATTAAGCTGTCTCTATAGCTATCAAATCCATTAGATAGATTAAACAATTTTCATTGGAATTAATTATGAATATTTAATGGTAAATCTTTACCATTAACTAAGGGTAGATAGATTCATAATTTTTCATTAAAGGCAAAAGACATAATATCTGAAAACCGGGGTTAGTTAAAAGAAAATCCAGGTGTTACATATCTAATTTCTTTGTTTGATAATTAGATTTGAGCAAACACAGGCATTGAAATTGATATCTTCCATTGTCAATTAATTCCTATCGACTTCCCAAATTATATGGAGGATATAAATCCAACAAGTAACAAGGAAGGTTCCTATCTTATTCTTATTAGACGCGAGATTCTATAGGTACAAAGCAAAAAAAGTCTAGATAAAAAGGTCTAGATTAAGTCATTGTTTCCTATTTTTTTTTACCCTAAATCGGCTTAAGATACTTATGATTGAATTAAAAATATGCATCATTGAAATTTCAAATACGTGTGGGATGTAAGACTTTTATTTTCGAAATAACTAACGTAAATATGAAGAAGATAAAGATATGATGAAAAGCCCGTCTGGCTTTTTTGAATTCAAATTCTTTTGATCTATGTTTCCATCTTTCCTGAAAAAAAAACTAGATTAAATTCCATCTACGTATTATTTTAGTACGATAAAATTTGTGAAAAAGATATGATTCTGAAAAAAGTCATTAAAAATTTAGAAAAATTGAGAATTGCATTTATTATACTCGTACTAAAATGGAAGGTTATTCAAAAAGGCAATCTTTGAATTTGAATAGGTATACTCTGGGACGGAAGGATTCGAACCTCCGAATAGCGGGACCAAAACCCGTTGCCTTACCACTTGGCCACGCCCCATTTATATTTCTATTCAACACTAATAAAAACTAATATTGGTATTGGTTCTTCGTCAATTCTCGCCAAAATATCTATATCTCTGACATATATTAGCTTGTTATTCAGATTTGAATATGTGGAGATATAGAATTAAACTGAATTTATTGATCATAATATATAATTCAATTAAGATATTGTATGAAAATATGATTGCTTCTATTCTTTTTTGATTTGAGAATTGGTGAGAATTGGAGGATTTTTGATTGGGTGAGTTTTAAGAAGAGTTTTTTGTCTACCTTACTTGATTTTATATCCATTTTATATCAAAAATATATTACTAACTCATTCAAAATACAATTATATTATCTTCAAGAACAAAAAGTTTCTTATGCTTAATATTTTTAGTTTGATTTTTATCTGTCTTCATTCTGCCCTTTATTCAAGCAGTTTTTTCTTCACAAAATTGCCCGAAGCCTACGCTTTTTTGAACCCGATCGTAGATGTTATGCCAGTAATCCCTGTGCTCTTTTTTCTACTAGCCTTTGTTTGGCAAGCTGCTGTAAGTTTTCGATGAAATCTTTAAGACTGTCCTAGAAAAATTCATGATTTATTCAAAAATCAAACTCTATCAATTGATAAGATTAGATAAGTCTTATAGCATAAGCCCTCAATTCAAACATTGAATTTATTGTATAGACGCGACAAAGCTGGATCAACTCATTTCCTCATTCTGAATTTTTATTACAAATGTGAATTTATAAAATCCAAATTCTTTTTGATTTCTAGAAATCATTCCTTGGTATCAAAATAGGATATATGGTATAAAAATAGAGAATCTATTTCCTTTTTTTTCCAAACCAAAAAAGATCTTGGAGATTGTATAATGCTTACTCTCAAACTTTTTGTTTATACAGTAGTGATATTCTTTGTTTCTCTCTTCATCTTCGGATTTTTATCTAATGATCCAGGTCGTAATCCTGGGCGTGAAGAATAAGAAGAATAAAAAGTAAGGGTTTTCTTTACTTGCTTTAGTTTTTTTTTTAAGTAAATATTCTTAGCATTTTATCTATTCTAGATTATCTATTCTATCTATTTAACTCTGTAAATAAAGCATAAAGCAAAAAGGTTCAAGGAATTTGAAAGATAAAAAAAAAACACAAAATCATCCATCAACGGAACCGGAAAGAGAGGGATTCGAACCCTCGGTACGAATAACTCGTACAGCGGATTAGCAATCCGACGCTTTAGTCCACTCAGCCATCTCTCCTAATTGAAAAAGGCTAATTACTATACTTACATTACACAACAGGTAAGGCTTGAAAAAAAAGCCTTTATTTTTATCTTTATCTTTCTTGATTCCTTTCGTTCGTAATTGCTTTATTTCGTTATAACTTTTTTTTTTAAATAGTTTTATTTAATTTTCAAAAATATTACTAAAATATGAAAAAGTTTTAAAAGGGGGTTTAGTATAAAAATAAAAGGTTTAGTATATAACATATTTAGTATAATAATATACAACAAAAATATACGTATATATAAAACTTACATCAGCAATTCTCCCAATTTCATTTAGAGAATTTCATTTATAGAAAGTAAAGGTTATAAAACTAAAAAGGCATTTCCAACTCAATATTCCAATCAACCAATCAATATATTAATCAAGATTATTTCTATATATTGTATCTATATTTTGTATATTGATTGATATATAATATTATCAATAGATTATAATTATCTATTTTTTTATATATTTTAATATTTTTACTTAATAATTAATAAAAAAATAGAAAATATTTATAAAATGTTACCTTTTAAGATTACCTTTTTTTTTCAATTTCGTCCAAATTGGTCCGAAAAGCCCTTTTTCCACGGCCTACCCCGTGATATAGATAAAACTCTTTTTTTTATTTTATTTGATTCGAAAGGAAAAATAATGTTTGTTACTGAACGAACAACAACGAGAAGGGGGATTTTTTCCGTTTCTATGATATAGGATCAAATGATATAGAATCATTGAGTCCTTTTTCCTAATCTCATTAGGCCCCCTGAAGAAATACACTACGTCAACGCGCTAATTTTTAGAATTCAATCCTATTTTGCCCGATTTTCTTACTCGACAAAAGGGTTCTTTATATATAATAATGGCATCATAGCGGGTATAGTTTAGTGGTAAAAGTGTGATTCGCTCTATTCTAATAGTTAAGGGATCCCTCGGCTTAGATTCCAATCAAAAAACTTTATTTCTTAAAAGGATTTCATCCTTTACCTCTCAATGAGAAATAGAAATTCGAGGAAGAAGATACATTCTCGTGATTT